GCCTGAAGGGTATGATCCTTTTTTGAGCGGAACCTACCGCGGAAGCGGAAAAAGCAAAAAAAGGTATTTACACCCAAGTTTGAATATGAATGAGTCTTTCTCGGTAGAAGATTGGATTTGGATAAATAAACTTCATAATATACTTCCCACAAACTACCAAGGATTTGACGAAAAAAAAGAAAAATTGGAGGAAAAATCATTACTTCCAAAAGAAGGAAACCTGAATTCAGAAAATGGAATAAAATATTTATTTGATGTGGTTACACCTGATAGAAATCATCAAAAAATTATAAAAGAAGCCATTGGAATAAAAGAAATATGTAAAGAGGTTCCTCAATGGTCATACAAATTGATTACCAGTTTGGAGCAACAAGACGGAGAAATTGAAGAAGAAACGGCCGAGGATCATGAAATTAGGTCAAGAAAGGCCAATCATGTAGTCATTTTTACGGATACCGAACGTACAAATAGTACAACGAATACTAATGATGAAGTAGAAGAAGTATTTGTCCTACGTTATTCGCAAGAATCGGATTTTCGTCGAGATATAATCAAAGGATCTATGCGCGCTCAAAGGCGTAAAACAGTTATTTGGGAGCCGTTTCAAACAAATATCCATTCCCCTCTTTTTTTGGACAGAATCTACAAGAAGGTTCTTTTTTCTGCTGATACCTCCAGAATTATGAATCTTCTTTTTAGGCATTGGATGATAAAAAGTACGGAATTAAAAAATTCTGATTTTGGGGAAGAGGCAAAGGAAAAAGATCAAAAAAGAAAGAAAAAAGGGGAAGAAAATGACCGGCTAGCAGTAGCGGAAAGCTGGGATACTGTTCTATTTGGTCAATCAATAAGGGGTTGCTTGTTAATAGCCCACTCAACTTTTAGAAAATATATTGGATTGCCCTCATTGATAATAGCTAAAAACTTCAGCCGTATCTTATTATTTCAACCCCCGGAGTGGAATGAGGATTGGAGGGAGTGGAGTAGAGAAATGCATGTTAAATGCACCTATAATGGTGTTCAATTATCTGAAATGGAATTTCCAAAAAATTGGTTAACAGAGGGTATTCAGATAAAGATCCTATATCCTTTCTATCCGAAACCTTGGAACAGTTCTAAGCAACGATCCTATCATAGGAATCCAAGAGGAACAAAAGAGAATTCTTGCTTTTTGACAGTCTGGGGGATGGAAACTGAATTTCCTTTTGGTTCTCCTCGAAGACGACCCTCTTTTTTAAAACCCTTTTTTAAAGAACTAGAAAATCAAATAAGGAAAAAAAAAACACAAAGTTTTCTAGGTCTAAGAGTTTTAAAAGAAAAAACAAAAGGATTTCTAAAGGACTCAAAAGAAAAAGAAAGCTGGACTCATACTCATAAAAAGGATTTTTTTCTCAAAGAAAATAAGATAGTTCATGAATCGTCCAGTAGAATTAATTGGACAAATTATTCACTAACAGAAAAAAAAACGGAGGATCTGGCTGATAGGACAAGTAGAATCAAGAATCAAATTGAAAAAATAATAACTGACAAGAAAAAAACATTTCTAATTCCAGATAGAAATATTAATCCTACCGATATAAGTTGTAACGATAAAAGATTAGAAGAGCCAAAAAATATTTGGCAGATATTCCAAAGAAGAAGTGCTAGATTAATACGTAAACGACACTCTTTTTTCCATTTTTTTATTGAAAAAATATATATGGACACCCTTCTATTTCTCATTAATATTCCCAGGATCAATATCCAATTTTCCCTAGACTTAAAAAGAAAAAAAGGGGGGATTGATAAAAAAAGTTACAATAATGAAATAAAGAAAGAAGGAGTCGAAGAAAAAAAAAGAATGCATTTCATTTCGACTAAAAAGAGCTCACTTTCTAATATTAGTAATAAAAAATTACATCATTTTTGTGACCTATTTGACTTGTCACAGGCATATGTATTTTACAAATTATCACAAACCCAAGCGATTAACAAATATCACATGAGATCTGTACTTCAATATCATGGAACGTCTTTTTTTCTTAAGGATAGAATAAAGGATTTTTTTGAAACACAAGGAATACTTTATTCTGAATCAAGACATAAGAATCTTAGCAGTTTTGAAATGAATGGGTGGAAAAATTGGTTAAACGGTCATTATAACTATCAATATAATTTCTCTAAGATTCCATCGTCTCAATTAGTTCTACAAAAACGACGAAATGGAATCAATCAAAGTCATACGATTTCAAACAAGGCATCAACAAAATTGGATTCATATGAAAAAAAATTTTTTTCTCATTATGAGAAGCAAAATGCTTATATAATGGATTCATTATCGAGTAAAAATAAAATTTATAAAAAACAGTATGAATATGATCTTTTATCACAAAAATATATCAATTATAGAGAAGGTAAAGATTCATATATTTCTCTATCACCATTCCAAGTAAAGGGAAGTCTAAAAATTCCCCATCAATACAATACAAATAAACCCCCAATTTTTTATATGCCGGCAGGCATATATATGAGTCATTCTCTCCGAGAAGATTGTATTGTTGATACGGATAAAAATATGGATAGAAAATATTTTGATTGGAGAATCTTTTCTTTTTGTCTTAGAAAGAAGATCGATATTGAAGCCTGGGCCAATATGGATACTGAGACCCGCATGAATAAAAATACTAAGACAGGAACTAGCTATTATTCAATCAGTAATCAAATTGATACAAAAGATCTTTCGTATCTTGCGATTGATAAACAAATCAAACCATCAAGTGGAAAAAACTTTTTTTTTGATTGGATGGGAATGAATGAAGAAATACTAAACCGCCCTATATCAAATCTCCAACTTTGGTTCTTCCCAGAATTGTTGGGGCTATATGATGCATATAGGATTAAACCGTGGATTATACCAACAAAATCACTTCTTTTCCATTTTAATGGAAATCAAACCACTAGTGAAAAGAAAAAAGATCTTGATCTTGAATTAGAAAATCAAAATCAAGAAGAAAAAGAAGAATCAGCCCAAGAAAATCTTGGATCAGATCTATCAAACCAAGAAAAAGAGGTTAAAGAGGATTACGGTGATTCATACATTAAAAAGAGTCGAAATCAAAATAAATGGAAAAGCACCACAGAAGCGGAACTAGATTTCTTCCTGAAAAGATATTTTCTTTTTCAACTAAGATGGCACGGTTCTTTGGATCAAAGAATAATCAATAGTATCCAGATATATTGTCTCCTGCTTAGACTGAACAATCCAAAGCAAATAGCTATATCCTCTATTCAAAGAGGAGAAATGCGTCTGGATATATTGCTGATTCAAAAAGATCTAAATCTTACAGAATTGATAAACAAAGGAGTATTGATTATTGAACCTGTTCGCCTGTCTATACAAGGGGATGGACTATTTATTATGTACCAAACCATAGCTATTTCACTGGTCCATAAGAGTAATCACCAAACTAATAGAAAAAAAAAAAAAGAAAACGGTTATAATAATTCTTTTGATGAATCCATTAAAAGACATAGACATGAAAGGTTGCTTGAGAAGAGAAATGAAAAAAATTATGCTTTTATTGTTCCTGAAAATATTTTAGCTCCTAGATGTCGTAGAGAATTGAGAATTCAAATTTGTTTAAACTCGGAAAAAATAAACGTTCTGGATAGAAATAAACCATTTTACAAAAAGAACAACATAAAGAACTGCGGCACTTTTTTGGATGAGAGCAAGCATCTTGATAAAGATCCAAAGAATTTAGATAGAAATAAAGGTCTTAAAATGAAATTTTTTCTTTGGCCAAATTATCGATTAGAGGATTTAGCTTGTATGAATCGCTATTGGTTTGATACCAGTAATGGAAGTCGTTTCAGTATGTCAAGGATATATATGTATCCACGATTTACCATTAATTGATGGAATGGTAAATCTCCTTCCTATCGATAACATGTCAGATATGGCATGATATATGAAGGCAAACCATTTGTATTATATTAATTTTTATTCTGGTTTCCCGTATAGGATATTGATTTAATGACCTAAGAATCTTCTTCAGTTCAATTTTTCCTTTTCTTTTTTGGAGGGAGTTGAAGAACTCGATTATCCTTTTGTATCCATATCCTAATGAAATTGCAAACTGGATTTTTCGATAAATTTGAAAGGAAAGGGTAGTATATGAAAAAATAAATTTTTTGTGTATACCAGAACCAGATTAAAAAACTGGTATTATTTTTACTGATCGATAAACTAAATTTCTGTATAAAAGAAAGAAAAAGGGGAGAAGCGCTCTTTTTATGATAATGATAAAAAATACATTCATCTCATTTATTGCGCAAGAAGCAAAACAAAAGAAGAAAAAAGGGGGTCCGTTGAATTTCAAGTATTAAGTTTCACCAATAAAATACGGAGACTCACTTCCCATTTAGAATTGCGAAAAAGACTTTTTATCTTAGAGAGGTCTATGGAAAACTCTGGGAAAACGGTCGCGGTTGCTGGCTTATTTGTCAAAAAAAAATAGAATACGTTATAAAGAATTAATTGGTCGGTTGGATATTCGGGAGCCAAAGACTAGTTAATTTAATTTGAAGATTTAGTTTGAATTATTTGATTTATTAGATCTTGAATTTTGATGAATTTTGTTTCGTTTTCAGCAATTCATGGAATAATGACTCGGGGAAAAAATATGACTGTATCAGCTACAAGAAAAGACCTCATGATAGTCAATATGGGTCCTCACCACCCATCGATGCATGGCGTTCTTCGACTCATCATTACTCTAGATGGTGAAGACGTTATTGACTGTGAACCTATATTGGGTTATTTACACAGAGGGATGGAAAAAATAGCGGAAAACCGAACAATTATACAATATCTGCCTTATGTAACGCGTTGGGATTATTTAGCTACTATGTTTACCGAAGCAATAACGGTAAATGGACCAGAACAGTTGGGAAATATTCAAGTTCCTAAAAGAGCCCGTTATATCAGAGTAATTATGTTGGAACTGAGTCGTATAGCTTCTCATTTGTTATGGCTTGGCCCTTTTATGGCGGATATAGGCGCGCAGACTCCTTTCTTCTATATTTTCAGAGAGAGAGAATTGATCTATGATCTATTCGAAGCTGCCACAGGTATGCGAATGATGCATAATTATTTTCGTATTGGAGGAGTAGCTGCTGATCTACCTCATGGCTGGATAGATAAATGTTTAGATTTCTGCGATTATTTTTTAACCGGGGTTGCTGAATATCAAAAGCTTATTACGCGAAATCCCATTTTTTTAGAACGAGTTGAGGGGGTCGGCGTTGTTGGTGGAGAGGAGGCAATAAATTGGGGTTTATCAGGACCAATGTTACGAGCTTCCGGAATACAATGGGATCTTCGTAAAGTTGATCATTATGAGTGTTACGACGAGTTTGACTGGGACGTACAATGGCAAAAAGAAGGGGATTCATTAGCTCGTTACTTAGTCCGAATCGGTGAAATGACAGAATCCATCAAAATTATTCAACAAGCTTTGGAAGGAATTCCGGGAGGGCCTTATGAAAATTTAGAAGCCCGACGCTTTGATAAAGCAAGGGATTCCGACTGGAATGATTTTGACTATCGATTTATTAGTAAAAAAACTTCTCCTAGTTTTGAATTGTCGAAACAAGAACTTTATGTGAGAGTAGAAGCTCCAAAGGGGGAATTGGGGGTTTTTCTGATAGGGGATCATAGTGCTTTTCCTTGGAGATGGAAAATTCGTCCTCCGGGTTTTATCAATTTGCAAATTCTTCCTCAGTTAGTTAAAAGAATGAAATTGGCTGATATTATGACGATACTAGGTAGTATAGATATCATTATGGGAGAAGTTGATCGTTAATATGATAATTGATATGACAGAATTACAGGCTATCAATTCTTTTTCCAGATTGGAATCCTTAAAAGGGGTCTATGGTCTTATATGGTTGCTTGTCCCTATTTTTACTCCTGTATTGGGAATCACGATAGGAATACTAGTGATTGTGTGGTTAGAAAGAAAAATATCTGCGGGGGTACAACAACGTATTGGACCTGAATACGCGGGTCCTTTGGGAATTCTTCAAGCTCTAGCAGACGGGACAAAATTGCTTTTTAAAGAGGATCTTCTCCCATCTAGAGGCGATATTTTTTTATTCAGTCTCGGGCCCTCTATAGCAGTCATATCCATTTTACTAAGTTATTCAGTAATTCCGTTTGGATATCGTCTTGTTTTAGCTGATCTCAGTCTAGGTGTTTTTTTATGGATTTCTATTGCAAGTATTGCTCCTATTGGACTTCTTATGTCAGGATATGGGTCAAATAATAAATATTCTTTTTTAGGTGGTCTACGAGCTGCTGCTCAATCTATTAGTTATGAAATACCATTAACTCCATGTGTGTTATCAATATCTCTACGTGCGATTCGTCGGGGCAGTAACTTTTACCTAATTTTTTTCTAGGAAAGAAAAAGAAGTTGAATGAAGTGAATAGAGATCTTCGTTTTTTTATTCATCATTCGGGGTGATGACCTAAACCAGATAATTATATGAGTGAAACAAAACAGCTTCTAAATTAGCAGTAAAAAGGTTGAGACTCATTCCCTATGTACAAGAGTTAAGCAGAAAAAAGATAAATTACCCCAAGGTTGATTGATTAGTCATCACGGTTTGAAGCGGGTAGAAAAGATCACCTGGCTGGAGTTTTGTTTTAACTATTTTATTGTATGTATTACCATACCGGGGATCAAGCAAAAATGAGTGGACGGTTAGGAACACCAAGATACACAAAGGATTAGTAACGGAGATAATGTAAATTACCAAAAAAGAAGGGTATTTCTGCATAAAAGGAATCATAATGGGGCTTTAAGTTGGTAGAAACGATCAAGTAGTACTTCCCCACGATCCCGATCCCGAGTATGGTCCTATCCACAGGTTAAATAAATAATTATCAGGAACGAAGTAATCCTTTATTTTTTGAGCCCGCTTTTACTTTTCTTAGAAAGAAGAATAGAAACGAAATTAAAGGGTTGAAATACCTACTTAGATAACGAGTATTTTATTCAAGGATTAAGTTATTACTGAATAAAGACAAACTAAAATTATAAAGGATAAGATCAATTCGGAAGCACCCTTTTTCTATTATAGCAGACGGAATTGCATTGGTTTAATTTGTGACTCCTCGATACATCTTGACTCTATCTATACTACTAACACATATCGAGATAATATCGAAACAGTCCTTAGATTTAGTTAAGGCCATCGAGGAGCCGTATGAGGCTGAAGTATCATGTACGGTTCTGCAATAGCGATGGAAGCAGTGATGTTATCACCTACTATAATTATCTAACAGTTCAAGTACAGTTGATATAGTTGAGGCGCAGTCAAAATATGGTTTTTGGGGGTGGAATCTGTGGCGTCAACCTATAGGTTTTGCGGTTTTTGTAATTTCTTCCCTAGCAGAATGTGAGAGGTTACCCTTTGATTTACCAGAAGCCGAAGAAGAATTAGTAGCAGGTTATCAAACCGAATATTCAGGTATCAAATTTGGTTTATTTTATGTTGCTTCCTATCTAAATCTACTAGTTTCTTCATTATTTGTAACAGTTCTTTATTTAGGGGGTTGGAATCTTTCTCTTCCGTACATATTTCTTCCTCATTTCGAAATTAATGAAGTGGGTGGAGTCTTTGGAATGACAATTGGTATTTTTATTACATTAGCTAAAGCTTATTTGTTCCTGTTCATTTCTATTACAACAAGATGGACTTTACCTAGGATGAGAATGGACCAACTATTAAATCTTGGGTGGAAGTTTCTTTTACCTATTTCTCTAGGTAATCTATTATTGACGACTTCTTTCCAACTCTTTTCACTCTAAGGGCATACGATATTCTATTCTCGATTTAGAACTTCTCTCAAACAAGAGAAAGAAACTGAAAATTATTCATAGATATTCACGATATGCTCCCTATGGTAACTGGGTTCATTAATTATGGTCAACAAACAGTAAGAGCAGCAAGGTATATTGGTCAAAGTTTCATGATTACCTTATCTCACACGAATCGTTTACCTGTAACTATTCAATATCCTTATGAAAAATTGATCACATCGGAGCGTTTCCGCGGTCGAATCCACTTTGAATTTGATAAATGCATTGCTTGTGAAGTATGTGTTCGTGTATGCCCTATAGATCTGCCTGTTGTTGATTGGAAATTGGAAACGGATATTCGAAAAAAACGATTACTTAACTATAGTATTGATTTTGGAATCTGTATTTTTTGTGGGAACTGCGTCGAGTATTGTCCAACAAACTGTTTATCCATGACTGAAGAATATGAACTTTCTACTTATGATCGTCACGAATTGAATTATAATCAAATTGCTTTGGGTCGATTACCAATGACAGTAATTGGGGATTACACGATTCGAACCATTATGAATTCTACTCAAATAAAAAAAGCCACAGGTAAACTCCTTGATTCAAGAACTATTACCGATTACTAATATTCCGTTTTAATCTAAAGGAGCGGAGCTTCTTTTATTTTGCTCAGTTAATAACTAAAAAAAGCACGCTTATTGATTGGCGATTCGCGAGAATCACGGCTTACTTTGGATAAAAAAGAATTAAATATATCCGCGATAATTTCGAAATATATGAATATATAAAGCAATCGGATAGATAAATGGAATGAATTAATCTATCTACATCAACCCACACCTGTATAGGATTAAATAAAATAAGTAACTTATCATAAAAACAGGGTAACTTTCTTTTTCTGGTCTAGTCAATAAGATTATGAAACATTTCGACTTATTTATCTCTTATTTTACATATAATGGATTTAACTGGACCAATACATGATTTTCTTTTAGTTTTTTTGGGATTGGGTCTTATAGTAGGAGGTCTAGGAGTAGTATTACTTACTAATCCAATTTTTTCTGCCTTTTCGTTGGGATTGGTTCTTGTTTGTATATCCTTATTTCATATTCCATCGAATTCCCATTTTGTAGCTGCTGCACAACTCCTTATTTATGTAGGAGCCATAAATGTCTTAATCATATTCGCTGTGATGTTCATGAACGACTCAGAATATTACAATGATTTCAGTCTTTGGACTGTTGGGGATGGGGTAACTTCACTGGTTTGTACAAGTATTTTTGTTTCACTAATTACTACTATCCCAGATACGTCATGGTACGGGGTTATTTGGACTACAAGATCAAACCAGATTTTGGAGCAAGATTTAATAAATAAAGGTCAACAAATTGGGATTCATTTATCAACCGATTTTTTTCTTCCTTTTGAGCTTATTTCTATAATTCTTTTAGTTTCTTTGATAGGTGCAATTACTATGGCTCGTCAGTAATAAATACCAAGAAAAAGAATTCTTTGGTTCTGTCTTAGCCTACCCATTTTCCTTCAATTACACGGTCAGATTTTTCAGGTATAAAATGTAAATTTTTTCTTTTAGTTCAATCTATTACCAATATCTTCCTTAAGTTCTGTACTTGTTAGATTCGAGTCAACCAAATTAGTTAAGGTTGAATTGTTGTTCATATTGAAATTAAAGAAATTCAGATTGAGGAGGGTTTGGTTAATGCTGCTTGAACATGAACTTGTTTTGAGTGCCTATTTATTTTCTATTGGTATTTATGGATTGATCACAAGTCGAAATATGGTTAGAGCACTTATGTGTCTTGAGCTTATACTGAATGCAGTTAATATGAATTTCGTAACATTTTCTGATTTATTTGATAGTCGCCAATTAAAAGGAGACATTTTTTCCATTTTTGTTATAGCTATTGCAGCCGCTGAAGCAGCTATTGGGCCAGCCATTGTTTCGTCAATTTATCGTAACAAAAAATCAATTCGTATCAATCAATCTAATTTGTTGAATAAATAATGGTAATTAGATTAATGTGTTAATCATACAAATACCGAATCAAATATTTTTCAATTATAATTAATATTATATACGACAGAGGCATATGCCTATGTTTGCTAAAGAGTAATAAATCAAAGTATCTTGGCTCTCTCTCATGACCAAATATATAAGTCAATTTCTTAGAAAACAATTTTGGTTAATTATTGATTCGTCTGGTGTCTACAATATATGATTCAGTTTTTTACTAGATCGAAAATTTATGATGTTTAAAAAGTGGATAGATCCAATGTCACATTCAGTAAAGATTTATGATACATGCATAGGGTGCACTCAATGTGTACGAGCCTGTCCCACAGATGTATTAGAAATGATACCTTGGGACGGATGTAAAGCTAAGCAAATAGCTTCTGCTCCAAGAACAGAAGACTGTGTAGGTTGTAAGAGATGTGAATCCGCTTGTCCAACAGATTTCTTGAGTGTTCGAGTTTATTTATGGCATGAGACAACTCGCAGCATGGGTCTAGCTTATTGATACGTTCCAGAAAGCTTAACTTGAATCCATTTTTTTATCTTTACCGACAAAACCCCGTGCTCGAAATAGGCTATTTTCTCGAGTACGGGGTTTTCTGGTCAAAGTGTATCTTATCTTGTCTTTACTACGAATTTTTTTCCTTGGTTAACAATAATTGTTGTTTTGCCGATATTCGCGGGTTTTTCCATTTTATTTTTCCCTCATAGAGGAAATAAGGTCATCCGATGGTATACAATATCTATATGCCTAGTAGAACTGCTTCTAACAACCTATGTTTTCTGTTATCATTTCCAATTGGACGATCCATTAATTCAATTAGAACAGGATTTTAAATGGATTAATTTTTTTGATTTTCATTGGAGACTCGGAATCGATGGAATTTCCATAGGACCTATTTTATTGACGGGATTCATCACAACTTTAGCCACTTTAGCGGCCCGGCCCGTTACTCGGGATTCACGATTGTTCCATTTCTTGATGTTAGCAATGTACAGCGGTCAAATAGGACCTTTTTCTTCTCGAGATCTTTTACTTTTTTTTATCATGTGGGAGTTAGAATTAATTCCTGTTTACCTACTTTTATCCATGTGGGGAGGGAAGAAGCGTTTGTACTCAGCTACAAAGTTTATTTTGTACACTGCAGGGGGTTCTATTTTTCTCTTACTGGGAGTGCTTGGCATGGGTTTATATGCTTCTAACGAACCAACATTAAATTTTGAAACATTAGCGAATCAATCATATCCTGTGGGATTAGAAATAATATTCTATTTTGGTTTTCTTATTGCTTATGCTGTCAAATCACCGATTATACCTCTACATACATGGTTACCAGATACCCACGGAGAAGCACATTACAGTACATGTATGCTTCTAGCCGGAATCTTATTAAAAATGGGAGCATATGGGTTGGTTCGGATCAATATGGAATTATTACCCCATGCTCATTCCATTTTTTCTCCCTGGTTGATTATTGTAGGCACAGTGCAAATAATCTATGCAGCTTTAACTTCTCCTGGGCAACGCAATTTAAAAAAGAGAATAGCCTACTCTTCCGTATCTCATATGGGTTTTACAATTATAGGAATAGCCTCCGTAACCGATATGGGACTCAACGGGGCCATTTTGCAAATAATTTCTCATGGATTTATTGGTGCGGCGCTTTTTTTCTTGGCAGGAACGAGTTATGATAGAATACGTCTCGTTTATCTCGACGAAATGGGAGGAATAGCTATCCCAATGCCAAAAATATTTACAATGTTCAGTAGTTTCTCGATGGCTTCTCTTGCATTGCCGGGAATGAGTGGTTTTGTTGCCGAATTGGTAGTATTTTTTGGCATAATTACCAGCCCCAAATATCTTTTAATGCCAAAAATACTAATTACTTTTATAATGGCAATTGGAATGATATTAACTCCTATTTATTCATTATCTATGTCACGACAGATGTTTTATGGATACAAGCAATTTAATGTACAAAATTCTTATTTTTTTGATTCTGGACCACGAGAACTTTTTGTTTCAATCTGTATCTTTCTGCCAGTAATAGGCATTGGTATTTATCCAGATTTTGTTCTTTCACTGTCAGTTGACAAAGTAGAAGCTATTTTATCTAATTACTTCTCTCGATAGTTTGCATTGCATGAATAAGACATAAAAGAAAAAGCTGTGAGAAAAAAATTCGGTGGACAATAAAAGAAAAATAAGTCTTATTTTTCCTTATCTTAATCTTAAGTAAAAAAAGAAGTGAATTGTAATCAAATACGTTTGGAGTTTTAGAGAACCGTTTCCATTACTACTTGATGGAAACGGTTCTCTAAAACTCACACAAACTTTCATTACATATGCTATTTCTATGTATTAGGTCACTTCAATTAAGATGCTAATGTGAATGAACCATAACTATGGAGGCCTATTCCTAATAGATTGACCCCAAAATAGCATACCCAAATTATAAGAAATCCCATAGAAGCTACAATTGCGGAATTTGTGCCTTGAAAATTTTGGTTGGTTCTAATATGTAAATAAATAGCAAATATAGTCCAAGTAATAAATGCCCAAGTTTCCTTGGGGTCCCAATTCCAATATGACCCCCATGCCTCATTAGCCCACACTGCTCCTGAAAGAATACCAATCGTTAAAAAGATAAATCCTAGACTAATGACACGATAACTCCAACGATCCAATTGCTGAATCAATTGATACCTGTGATAATTTCTAAATAAAAGTAAAGAATTGTTTAGTAAAGCATTGCTTCTTTCATTTACATATTGAATCTCATCAAAATCAAAGGAAAACAGCCCAATTAATGAATGATTGTTTTTACCAAAGACTCCTAGGCTTTTTCGAAATGTAATGACTAGAAGAGATACTGATAATAATGATCCACATAAAAGAGCTGCATAGCTCAATATCATCATACTTACGTGCATCATTAACCACTGAGATTGAAGGGCGGGTACTAATATTGTGGATTGATGCATTTCAGTCAAAAGACCTGAAGTAGCAAATCCTTGGGTAAAAATAGTACTTGGTGCGGTTATTGCGCTTAAATCATTTTTATGATTCCATATTTTAGGAACCATATGAATAATGGAAAAACCCCATGAAAGGAATATTAATGATTCATATAAATCACTTAAGGGGAAATGTTCCGAATAAATCCAACGAGTAACTAATAATCCTGTTATACAGAAAAATGTAGCTATCATGCCCTTTTCTGATGAATCATGTAGTCCTATGGTTTCGTGGACTAATAAGGTCATCAAATAAATCGTAATTACAATTGAAACGATTGAAAAAGAGATGTGAGTTAATATATGTTCTAAAGTCGAAAATATCATAAAAAATCCTAAAATAAAAAGGGAGTCCTTTAACACTAGAACGTAAATGAGTAATTCATTTCATTTTCATTATAGGATTTATTGTATCTCTTTTAGAAGATGCCGCCACTCGGACTCGAACCGAGATGCTCTAGCACTGCTTCCTAAGAGCAGCGTGTCTACCGATTCCACCATAGCGGCTTGCTCGAAAGCATAATAGCCCATCTGCACTCAAACGTCGAGATTGTAAGGAGTCAATTCAATGTAATATTTTTTAGGAAAAAAGAAAATAACAAATAAAGGCTCACTCAAATTTCTATTTGAACGTTCAAAAATCTCTTATAGGAGGGTTTTCATTTTAACGATGGACTTTATCGAGAGTTTCAGTTCTACCAAAACGGATTAGTTGGAACTAGACTAGAGAGTTTTGCCCCCAATTTAGGTATAGAAGTAAAAAAGCCCCTTTCTTTATTCATTCTTTTTTTATTCATGGGTCCGAACAAAATGAAAGAATCCATTGTATGCATAGTCATTAATAAGAAAATCCTAAAAATAAAAGCGAAACCTTCTATCTTGTGCTTAAGTACTATGTTTTTTTGTTCAAACAAAAAAACATAGTACTTTTTTTTTGTATTCAGGAAACGTAAAGGCTTCCTATTCTAAATACTACAATCGATAGTGCTGCCTCATATTGATCAGTAAAAAAAATATATGAGTTAATGGGAATGAATCGTTCATCTTATCAATTTAATTAGCAAATTCATCGAGGCATATGGATTTAGATTATTCCAAGACTTGTTTATTTGTTTGTTGCACAAAAAAACTTTTTGAATTCCCAGTCGAAAGAGATTTTGCTAAGGAAAAAGCTTTTAGCGCAGCTAAATATCCTTTTCTTTTCCAAATGTTTTTACGAATACGCTTTTTTGTTATAGAAGTACGTTTCTTTGGAACGGCCATTTAAAAATAAAGAGGTTACTCATTGTTATAGTTGGATGTGAAAGACATGTATTGTTCAAAATGCGTCATTTATTTCTTTAGCTATATATATTTATCCCTAGATCATACTTTCTTGATAATATACAATATGGAGACGTGTGAGTCCCATAGAGTATTTCTGGAGAAAAGTTGGATATCCTCTTTTTTCATTATTTTTGGAATACTTTGATTCCCATTTTTCTTACATACAATATCCCAATAAAGAAGATTTTTTCTATACTAATCTTCGTTTGAATTTATATCTGTATCACCGCTGTCATAAAAAAGGGGGCTACGGCTCATCGTATTCTTTTTTTTTTTTTTTTTTTAAGAAGGGAAAAATTGGAAAACGCTTACCTTAATTTAAGAGAAAAATACTGTAACCTTTTTTCTATCTATTCATCAATAGAGTGCAGTACCCCTTAATTAAATGAAAATTTCAAAATAGGAATGAGACTAATATTTAATCTGTTAATATAATAAACACTAAAGTCATTTCAATAAGTCCTTTTTTCAAAGTCGGGGGTATCAAAGGGCCGGATATCGTAAAGTTTCCTAGAAGTATCCGTTGTTTTGATGGAATGGAAGTCACTCGAGAAGTATTAGTAAAGTCTTCCGAATATACTAACTAAAATCGCAAGGTCTTTTTTGGGGTCAAGCTTTTGCTAGATCCTATGCTCAATAAAGGGATCTTATATACCAGAATAAAGTACTTTTTTACTATAATTAAATTACTTCATTTTTTTCCTTGATCAATGAATATGGATTCTTATAATAATAAAGAAATTGAAATTGCATATTCTGATTCTGTATCTTCATAAATATCCTCGTTAATCACTAAGTGGTACCTTTTCAAAAATGACTTGCTCTTTTGACCGATTGTAACTTCTGAGTTTTTTTGGGGGGGGAAAGAATTAGAAAGATTTAAAAATTCAAAATTATATTTTAGTTCTTTTTTATTTTATTGCTCCTTCCGAAAGATATAAGAGCTGGTGAATTGGAAACAAAAAAAAAGTTTTATTTTCTTATGGAACATACATATCAATATGCATGGATCATACCTTTCGTTCCACTTCCAGTTCCTATAGCAATAGGGGTGGGGCTTCTCCTTGTTCCAACGACAACAAAAAACCTCCGCCGTCTTTGGGCTTTTCCTAGTGTTTTATTACTAAGTATAGTTATGCTTTTTTCAATCGATCTGTCTATTCAACAAATGAATGGTAGCTCCATCTATCAATATTTATGGTCTTGGACCATAAATAATGATTTTTCTTTAGAGTTTGGCGACTTGATCGATCCACTTACTTCTATTATGTTAATCTTAATCACTACTGTTGGAATTATGGTTCTTATTTATAGTGATAATTATATGTCTCATGATGAAGGATATTTGAGATTTTTTGCTTATATGAGTTTTTCCAATACTTCCATGTTGGGATTAGTTACTAGTTCAAATTTAATACAAATTTATATTTTTTGGGAGTTAGTTGGAATGTGCTCGTATCTATTAATAGGTTTTTGGTTCACACGACCAATTGCAGCTAATGCTTGTCAAAAAGCGTTTGTAACTAATCGTGTAGGGGATTTTGGTTTATTATTAGGAATCTTAGGTCTTTATTGGATAACGGGTAGTTTCGAATTTCGAGATTCGTTTAAAATAGTCACTAACTTGATTCAGAATAATGGTTTAAATTCGTTATTTCTTACTCTGTGTGCCGCCCTATTATTCCTTGGTGCAGTTGCTAAATCTGCACAATTCCCCCTTCATGTATGGTTACCTGATGCCATGGAGGGGCCTACCCCTATTTCAGCTCTTATACACGCTGCTACTATGGTAGCAGCGGGAATTTTTCTTGTAGCTCGACTTTACCCTCTTTTCACAGTTATACCTTACATAATGAATCTAATTTCTTTGATAGGTATAATAACAGTACTGTTAGGAGCCACTTTGGCTCTTGCCCAAAGAGACATTAAGAGAAGTTTAGCTTATTCTACAATGTCACAGTTGGGTTATATTATGTTAGCTTTAGGTATGGGATCATATCGAGCTGCTTTATTTCATTTGATCACCCATGCCTATTCGAAAGCATTATTATTTTTAGGCTCCGGGTCCATTATTCATTCTATGGAAAGTATTGTTGGATATTCTCCAAATCAAAGTCAAAATATGGCTCTTATGGGCGGTTTAACAAAATATATGCCAATTACAAAAACAGCTTTTTTGATAGGTACACTTTCTCTTTGTGGTATTCCACCTCTTGCTTGCTTTTGGTCAAAGGATGAAATCCTTAGCGATAGTTGGTTATATTCACCTATTTTCGCGATAATAGCTTATTTCACAGCAGGATTAACTGCATTTTATATGTTTCGGATGTATTTACTTACTTTTGAAGGGCATTTAAACGTCTATTCTCAATATTTCAGCGGTAAAAAAAACAGCTCGTTTTATTCAATATCCATCTGGGGTAAAGAAGGACAGAAAGTAATAAATAAAAAGTTTTTTTTATCAACAGCGAAAAAGAATCAAGGAGTTACTTTTTTTTCGAAGAAAGCATATTCAATTGATAGGAATAGGAATGTAAAAAAAGGAACGCAACCCCTTATTACATTTACTCATTTTAGAAATAAAGAAAATTCTCCATATCCTTATGAATCAGAAAATAGTATGCTTTTTCCCCTTCTTATATTAGGATTCGTTACTTTGTGTGTTGGTTTTATCGGAACTCCTTTTGATTATAGAGGAATGGAATTGGATATATTATCAAAATTGTTAACTCCATATATAAACCTTTTACATCCAAATTCGAGCAATTCGGTGGATTGGTATGAATTTCTTACAAATGCAATTTTGTCAGTCAGTATAGCTTACGTAGGAATCTTTTTTGCGTTCTTTTTATATAGGCCTGTTTTTTCTTTTTTACAGAATTTGGATTTAATTAATTCATTTGTTAAAATGGGTCCTAAAAGAGGTCTTTGGGACAAAATAGTCAATCTTATATATAATTGGTCGTATAATCGTGGTTACATAGATAGTTTTTATGCAATAACCTTAAATACTGGTCTAAGAGGACTGGTTGGATTAACTCAGTTTTTTGATAGACGAGTAATTGATGGAATTACAAATGGAGTCGGTATTACAAGTTTATTTGTAGGAGAGGGGATCAAAAATGTAGGGGGCGGAAGAATATCTTCTTATCTATTCTTCTATTCATTTTTTTTATTAATTTTTTTATTAATTTACAACAATTTATGACAGAGGATAGAGGAGGTCTCTATCTTCTGTCATAAATGAAAAGGAACGAAACTA